TTTTATTGTCCTCTAAATTTGTGTCTTGTTCTTCCGCATGTAGAAAAGGAATAAATAAATAAATCAAATTACGGGAGGCTTCGTAAAGTGCTTCTTTAGGAGTTAAACTTCCATTCGTCCATATTTCGAGAAAAAGTATCTCTTGTTTTTCATTCCCATTCACATAAGAATGAATACTATGATTTGCATTTCGAACAGGCATGAATACAGCATCTATAGGATAACTTCCTTTTTGAGTGTTATTGGGTGTTTTCATACGATATCCGCGATTCCTATCGATTTGTAATCCAATAAACAAATCCATTGGTTCTGTCAGACTAGCTATATGCTGTGTAGTATCAATTATTTCCACAGAAGGCGGTGAGATAATGTCTTGAGCAGTTACATATCCAGGACCCTTGATGCAAATAGATGCTTCGCGAGTTCCATACAGATTACTTCTCAATACAATTTCTTTCAAATTCATTAAAATTTCATGGACTGATTCTTCAATGCCTACTATAGTAGAATATTCATGTGATATCTTTTCAGATTTTGCGCATGTGATACATGTTCCTTCTATTTCTCCAAGCAAAGCTCTTCGCATCGCGATGCCTATTGTATCAGCTTGACCTTTCATAAGCGGAGATAGAATAAAACGTCCATAATAAAGGCGTTTACTGTCTGCTCTTGATTCAACACACTTCCACTGTAGTATCCGAGTAGATACTGCTACTTCCTCTCGAAGCATAGTAATATTATTTGATCAGATCATTGAATCATTTATTTCTCTTGAAATCCGTTCAATTCTTATTTCTATACACGCCTTTTTTTAGGAGGCCTACATCCATTATGTGGCATAGGGGTTACGTCTCTGACAAAACTTAATAGTATACCACTTCTCCGAATGGCGCGTAATGCTGCATCTCTTCCAAGACCCGGTCCTTTTATCATGACTTCTGCTCGTTGCATACCCTGATCCACTACTGTACGAATCACATTTGCGGCTGCGGTTTGAGCAGCAAATGGCGTTCCTCTTCTTGTGCCCCTGAAGCCACAAGTACCGGCGGAGGACCAAGAAACCACCCGACCCCGTATATCTGTAACTGTTACAATGGTATTGTTGAAACTTGCTTGAACATGAATAACTCCTTTTGGTATTCGGCGTCCATTCTTACGTGAACCAATACGTCCATTCTTACGTGAGCCAATTCTTGATATAGTTTTTGTCATATTTTATCCTTTCTCTAATTCTTACTCTAATTATATACAGATATATCTTAATTCTTATCAAAACAAATCCTTTATTTGTATTTGTGTTGTGTATTGGGTCCTTTTGAGCGTCCCTTTTTAAGAAAGATTATCCCTGTCTCTGTTTATGCCTGGGGTTGGAACAAATTACTAGAATTCGTCCCCGCCTACGGATCAGTCGACATTTTTCACAAATTTTACGAACGGAAGCCCTTATTTTCATATTTGTCATTCCTTTAACCTTAGCTCCGAATCTTTTTCTTGGAAGAAAATAAGTCTCTTGAAATTTTGAACCTCCAATTGTATCTGCACGAGAGGAATATTGAAAAAGCCACTTAATTTAATCGTTCAAATCTTTGTTGCGGAGTCTATAAATTATGCGTCCCCTGGTTGAATCATAACGACTTACTTCAATTTTGACTCTATCGCCTGGCAGTATCCGTATAAAACTGCGTCGGATCCTTCCTGAAACATAACCTAGAATCAGATCTTCATTATCTAAACGAACCCGAAACATACCATTGGGAAGTGATTCAGTAATTAAACCTTCATGAATCCATTTTTGTTCTTTCATTCCAGGTAACCCCCTTGAATTATCAACTAATGGAGGAGGAGTGATATTAGACAACCCTCTTTTTTTTCACAAAACAAATAGGAAGTTTAGGAAGTTACGGATGCAATTCGGATACCAGAAAGATCACCATATATAACACAAAATTTCTCCTCCGATTCCTTCTAGTCGAGCCTCTCGATCTGTCATTATACCTCGAGAAGTAGAAATAATTACAATACCCATTCCTCCTAAAATCCTAGGAATTCGTTGATGGTTGGAATAGATTCGTAGGCCGGGTCGGCTGATACGTTTTAAAACAGTTCTATATGGTCCTTTTCTATTCCTTCTATGTCGCAGAGTTGAAACCAAGAAATATTGCTTGCTTGCTCGATGTTTTCTCACATTTTCGATAAAGCCTTCTCGTAGAAGTATTTTAACAATGTTTTCGGTGATATTTGTAGATGCTATTCGAACCGTTCCTTTTTTATCCATGTCAGCATTTCGTATAGAAGTTATTATTTCGGCAATAGTGTCCCTACCCATGATGAACTATAATTATTGGTGCCTCCGAGTTTTTATATAATCAACATGCTCTGCTTTTTTATTCTTTTTTTATGTTTTATTCATTTTTATGAATTATTAAAGGTATATGCGTGAGAAACAATCTACTAATGCATTCTACTAATTAATTGAATCTAATTCAGATACCCTACTATATACTATTTCAGATACGCTACTATATTATGATTATGTTCTCATCTATTAGTATTTATAATACCTCAGGAGCTAATGAGACTATTTTAGTAAAATTCAACTGTCTCAATTCCCGAGCGATCGCACCAAAAACTCGAGTTCCTTTTGGATTTCCTTCTTGATCAATGACAACTGCTGCATTGTCATCATATTGTATTATCATACCATTGTCGCGTTTGAGTTCTTTACATGTACGTACAATTACAGCTCTGATTACTTCTGATCTTTGTAGAGGCATATTGGGCACTGCTTCTTTGATTACAGCAACAATAACGTCACCAATATGAGCATATCGGCGATTACTAGCTCCTATGATTCGAATACACATTAATTCTCTAGCCCCGCTGTTGTCCGCTACATTTAGATAGGTCTGAGGTTGAATCATATCATTATTTTTTTTTTTTTTTCTTTCAATGCAAAGGGCGAAGAAAAAAAGAAGAAATATTGTTTGTCCAGAAATAAATAAACTGCGGTTTTTTTCATCACAAGGGCCCCTTTCCTTTCGTTACACATACCTATCCTGCAATAACGAATTGAGTTCGTATAGGCATTTTGGACGCAGCTATAGAAATAGCTTCTCTGGCTACAATTTCTGATACTCCACCCATTTCATAAAGTATTCGACCCGGTTTAACGACCGATACCCAATATTCGGGAGATCCTTTCCCCGAACCCATACGTGTTTCGGTAGGCCTTACTGTAACAGGTTTGTCTGGAAATATACGTACCCATATTTTTCCACCACGACGCGCATATCGTGTCATGGCTCGTCGCCCCGCTTCTATTTGTCTAGATGTGATCCAAGCGGGTTCAAGTGCCTGAAGGGCGTATCCACCGAAACAAATTCGATTGCCTCGATAAGATATTCCCTTCATTCTTCCTCTATGTTGTTTACGAAATCTGGTTCTTTTGGGGTTATAGTTGATGGTTGTTTCTCAATGCCATCTCTACTGCAGAACCGGACATGAGAGTTTCTTCTCATCCAGCTCCTCGCGAATGAAACGATTCAATAATATTACAGATATATATATATATATGTATTTCATGAATAATACACCGAATCATGGAATTTTTTGAGATCGAATCTGTCACGTAGGAATTTTTATATCTTGCTCGTATATAAAATTATAAATCTATTTTATTATATTATCTAATTATATTATCTAATGTAAATATTAAATATAATGTAAATGTAATTGTCTTTTATAATTAATGAATCTTCATTTTTACCTTTATTGAATCGCCCAAAACTTAGCAATCCAATAAGGCTTTCGCGGGCGAATATTTGCTCTTTCAACATCACCTTTCATTCGTAGGGGCAGCCCATGACCTATCAGAATAAATGAATTGGCTCTTGGCTCGTTCCGCCATCCCACCCAATGAATCATTAGGATTCGTTTTCAAGGGAATCTTACGCAGTCACGTCACGGGTTCTGTCGTTCCCATCGCTTCTCGATTAATGGCTAGGCCCGAACTCTGCAATGGAGCTCCTAATAAAATTTGTTCCTGAATCAATCTCCTCAGTCTTTATTGACTCGATGCTCTTTATTCTTTTTATTTTTCTTATGAATTGGATTCATCTAATTATTATATTAATTATGGACGAATACGTATTAATGCTTTATTACACTGCCTTTTATGAGATAGTTCATAGACCATACATATTGGAATCATATATCATTGCTATTCTTTTTCTTTCTTTCTCTCACCCCTCCATCTATCCATATCCCTTTGTTATTGCTTCACAACCTTATCTTTTATGTAAAAAAGATTTCAGTCGCTACAACAATATGATCGATACATCATATAGTGACTGTTTCCTTGGATCCAGATAATACGAAGCAATGAGCTGGTTATTAGTTATCTAGTTATTAGTTCATACTAGGGGACGGTCCCTTGTTTTTTAATCCTAACCTAACCCTAAATAAAAAAACCAACGAGTCACACACTAAGCATAGCAATTATATGGAGTCAATCGAATTGTTATTCAACCCTATAGAATTAGAAGAATTTAGAAAAATTCTAATTTTTATTTGATTTAACTTTAACGGAAAAAAATAAACGAGTTTGTGATTTTTTATTAAATTGCCGGATGGATGGAACAGAAAGACAACGAAAGGACCATTGACCATTATTCCTCGTCTGCAAATATCCAAATTTTGATTCCTAATGCCCCATAGATAGTTCCAACTGTATAGGAACAATAATCAATTTTAGCGCGAATGGTTTGTAGGGGAACCCTACCTTCTCTGATCCATTCGACACGTGCAATTTCTTTTCCGTCGATACGTCCTGCAATTTGTACTTGAATTCCTTTTGTATCTGCTTGTTCAGTTAATTCAATAGCTTTTTTCATTGCCTTTCGAAATGAAACTCTATTCTTTAATTGTCCGGCTATAAATTCTGCAAGAATATTAGGTTGTCCATAAGGTTTTGCAACTCTTGTGATAGCAATGTTAAGTTTTCGGTTCACAGAATGAAATTCTTTTTGTACATTGCTCTGTAATTCTTCGATTCCTCGCGGGCTGCCCTCTATTAACAATTTTGGGAATCCCATATATATTATGACCTGGATCAGATCGATTCTTTTTTGAATCTTTATGCGTGCAATTCCCTCGACACCAGAGGATATTTTCATATTTTTTTGTAAATAATTCTTGATACAATCCTGTATTTTTTGATCTTCCTGGAGACCTTCGGAATAACTTTTTGGTTGTGCAAACCAAACAGAATGATGACTTTGGGTTGTACCAAGTCTGAAACCGAGTGGATTTATTTTTTGTCCCATAACACCTCGCTGTCTCTATAAGGCCATATCATTTCTCTATGAGCCCATGTCATTCTGTCCCCATATAGCATATGATCCATCATATATAGATACCTCTCTCTGATATCTGTATACTTATCTTTATATACCCATCCATATTTTCTTAACCATATGAAATATTTTTTATCTTTAGCTTTAGATATATCTTGCAATACAATAGTTATATGACAGGTGGGTCTTTTTATCGGATAACTACGTCCTCGAGCTCGGGGTTTTAACTTTTTCATGATAGTACCCTCATTAACTTCGGCTTGACTAATGATTAAAGCCGTTTCGTTGAAACCCATATTGTGACTAGCATTTGCTGCTGCAGAATAAACTAATTTAAAAATGGGATAACATGCTCGATAAGGCATGAGTTCTAGTATCATAAGTGTTTCCTCGTAGGTACGCCCACGAATCTGATCAATTACTCTTCGCGCTTTATGAGCAGACATACGTATATGTTGACCTAAAGCGTATACTTCTACATCCGGATCACTCTTTATCATAAGGTTCACCTCCCGCCAATAAACGATGAGCACCCATACTTTATTAAATTAATTGAATTAATTAACATTAACGACGAGATTTATTATCGTTTCTCGCATGCCCCCGGAAATTCAGAGTAGGTGCAAATTCTCCCAATTTGTGACCTACCATACGATCTGTTATATAAATAGGCAAATGTTCCTTTCCATTATGAATAGCAATTGTATGGCCGATCATTGTGGGTATAATGGTAGATGCCCGGGACCAAGTTACGATTGTATCTTTTTCTGCCCTCATGTTCAGCTTCGCAATTTTTCCCAATAAATGATTAGCTACAAAAGGATTTTTTTTTAGTGAACGTGTCACAGTTAATTACTCCTATCTTTTTTTTGTTTTTTGTAAAGACGAGGAAACATATTCTATTTTCAATATTCTCCTATTTACTACGGCGACGAAGAATCAAACTATCACTATATTTATTCTTTTTTCGACTTCTTTTTCCAAGCGCGGGATAACCCCAAGGGGTTGTGGGTTTTTTTCTACCAATTGGGGCCCTCCCTTCACCACCCCCATGGGGGTGGTCTACAGGGTTCATAACTACTCCTCTTACTACAGGACGCTTACCTAGCCAACACTTAGATCCGGCTCTACCCAAACTTTTCTGGTTCACCCCAACATTACCCACTTGTCCGACTGTTGCTGAGCAGTTTTTGGATATCAAACGGACCTCCCCAGATGGTAATTTTAATGTGGCCGATTTACCCTCTTTTGCAATCAGTTTCGCTACAGCACCCGCTGCTCTCGCTAATTGTCCACCCTTTCCCAGTGTGATTTCTATGTTATGTATGGCCGTGCCTAAGGGCATATCGGTTGAAGTAGATTCTTCTTTTTGATCAATCAAAAAAAACCCCTTCCCAAACTGTACAAGCTTCTTCCAAAGCATACGGCTTTCTGGATGTATATGATGATATCTAGACAGATGGATCTCATATGAATCGTATGATGAAGTACCACATGAGTGGATATATAGGAATCCAAATCTGCCGAATCACTGATGTTATGATCTTCTACATCCTAGGTCTCCCCGCTCCTTCATCTGGCTTATGTTCTTCATGTAGCATTCAGACCGAATGACTCTATGAAATTACGTCGATACTTCCGCATAGTACGGGTAACGTAGGAGACATATCTATTTTTCCCCGGGGGTAGAATTACCACTGCTTAGCTTTCAATTCGCCTCTGACCATCAAATGAAATGTGAATAACCCGTCCTCCTCTCTTTGAAACAAGGGGCGCTTCCGGCTCTGTCGGTGCTTCAAACAATTTTGTCTTCTCCATATTACTATATCTCTAGAGTCAATAATTTTATATGAGGAACTACTGAACTCAATCACTTGCTGCCGTTACTCTTCAGTTTTCTGTTGAGGTCTATCCCGTAGAGGTACTCAAATTGGATCAGTGATCGATTTCTAGGTTTCGTTGTAAACCTAATTGGTTACTTCCAATTACGTAAATCAATGGTTCAAACCGCACTCAAAGGTAGGGCATTTCCCATTGAGATAGGAACTTCTGTACCAGAAACAATGGTATCTCCAATTATAGCCCCTCTGGGATGTAAAATATATCTCTTCTCACCATCCCCATAGTGTATGAGACAAATATATGC